AATAGTAGTAAAAAAGCCGGAAGGAGTATACGACAAAGTTCTACTAATCTGGATGTAACTCAAAAATACAAGCATTTGTGGGTTCAATGCGAAAATTGTTATGGATTAAATTATAAGAAATTTTTTAAATCAAAAATGAATCTTTGTGAACAATGTGGATATCATTTGAAAATGAGTAGTTCTGATAGAATCGAACTTTCGATCGATCGGGGTACTTGGGAGCCTATGGATGAAGACATGGTTTCTCTGGATCCCATTCAATTTCATTCGGAGGAGGAGCCTTATAAAAATCGTATCGATTCTTATCAAAGAAAGACAGGATTAACCGAGGCTGTTCAAACAGGCATAGGGCAATTAAACGGTATTTCCGTAGCAATAGGGGTTATGGATTTTCAGTTTATGGGGGGTAGTATGGGATCCGTAGTCGGGGAGAAAATTACCCGTTTGATTGAATATGCTACTAAAGAATTTCTACCTCTTATTATAGTGTGTGCTTCCGGAGGGGCACGTATGCAAGAAGGAAGTTTGAGCTTGATGCAAATGGCTAAAATATCTTCTGCTTTATATGATTATCAATCAAATAAAAAGTTATTCTATGTACCAATCCTTACATCTCCTACTACTGGTGGGGTGACAGCCAGTTTTGGTATGTTGGGGGATATCATTATTGCCGAACCCAATGCCTACATTGCCTTTGCGGGTAAAAGAGTAATTGAACAAACATTGAATAAAACAGTACCCGAAGGTTCACAAGCGTCTGAGTATTTATTCCAGAAGGGTTTATTCGATCTAATCGTACCACGTAATCCTTTAAAAGGCGTTCTGAGTGAGTTATTTCAACTCCACACTTTCTTTCCTTTGAATCAAAATTAGAACATTAAGTCCATTATTTTGAGCAAACAAGTAATTCGTTTATCGGAATACAAGTGAAATTGAGACGAATGGGTTTTCTTTGTTGACATAAGATCTAATTTTATAACGAATCAAAAGTCACATAAAATCGGAAATCTGACCCTTTTTCTATATTCCTGATTATTGATCAAGAAGTCTCTATTAACAAGATAAAAGATGAAATTCTTTTTTTCGTGAAATTAGGCAAATAAAAAAATTTTCTTCTCGTCATATATAATTAAATTAAAATCTAGAAAATATAGTATAGAATTTTTTATCTTTCTATAGCGTACGATAATCCTATTTTGACTAAGAATCCCTGCTGGATGGGATTCTAACAAACCCTTGAATCAATATAAGAATCAATATAAATAGAATCTAATTCATTAAAAAAAACTTTTTGCTTAGTGAATGAAATTCGAAGACAAGAGCAAAAAATGAAGAAAATAATATCTCATCCATATCCTCTCAAATTTTTCATGTAGAAAGATGAAAAACTACATTATATACTCACTTAGACTTAGATAGTAGATACTTATATTATTTTTAATTAATAATTAATAATTAATTCTTAATAGATATAGATATTAATAAAAGTTTTAAGTAGTAATAATTCCAATTTAGAATTATCAAATAATAAATAAATTAAATTATTTAATTTAAATATATATAAGATATAAGTAAGATCTTTATATATATATATATATATATATAATAAGATAAGATTTATATTATATTATAAATAATATTATAATAAATATAAAATCTAAATAATAATAACAGGTACAAATAGTAAATCGAGGTACCCATTCTATGACAACTCTTAATTTTCCCTCTGTTTTGGTCCCTTTAGTAGGCCTAGTATTTCCGGCAATCGCAATGGCTTCTTTATTTCTTCATGTTCAAAAAAACAAGATTGTTTAGAGCCGAGGGCGCAAAATATTATCTTTTTTTTTTCAAAACTGACGCTTGTATCATAACACAGATATCCATTTAGCTAAATATGGTATAAGAGGCTTCCGTCGAAATCTCCCCAAAATGCTATTAGCTAGTTTCAAATAGACCCGAATCGGCGAATAGCTGAACTGTAAAGTTGGTCTATCTATATACATGTGGCTATCTTTAGTGAGTCATACGAAGGGTGTGTTATTAGTTTAGATCTAACCAATTTAATGAATTACTCCTAAAGGTTCACATCAAACTAGTGCTAGTTGATGCGAGTTACTTCGGAAATAAACGGACTAAAGGCAAATTCATTTGGGGTATTCTCTCAATTCCAAAAAAAGCAACCGGATCAAGTATGAGTTGTCGATCAGAACATATATGGATAGAACCTATAACGGGGGCTCGAAAAACAAGTAATTTCTGCTGGGCTGTTATCCTTTTTTTAGGTTCATTAGGATTCTTGTTGGTTGGAACCTCGAGTTATCTTGGTAGAAATTTGATATCTTTATTTCCGTCTCAGCAAATAGTTTTTTTTCCACAAGGGATTGTGATGTCTTTCTATGGGATCGCGGGTCTTTTTATTAGCTCCTATTTGTGGTGCACAATTTCGTGGAATGTAGGTAGTGGTTATGATCGATTTGATAGAAAAGACGGAATAGTGTGTATCTTTCGTTGGGGATTCCCTGGAAAAAATCGTCGGGTCTTCCTCCGATTTCTTATAAAAGATATTCAGTCCGTCAGAATAGAAGTTAAAGAGGGTATTTATGCTCGTCGTGTCCTTTATATGGATATCAGAGGCCAGGGAGCCATTCCATTGACTCGTACTGATGAGAATTTTACTCCACGGGAAATGGAACAAAAAGCTGCTGAATTGGCTTATTTCTTGCGTGTACCTATTGAAGTATTTTAAGAAATCAGCTGAGAAATTAATGCTTTCTCGCGGGAGGGCAAAAAAGCAAGAATCCTCTTTTTCTATAACATAACTTAATTGAGGTTTCTTCAGAACATTCATTCGAGTCAAAGCAGACATATATGGAACAAGTATAAAAAAACCTTTTTGGGGGATCTTTTATATGTATCGAAATATACACATACACAACTCAATTATATATTAAATAAAAAAATAAGAAAAAAAGAAAATCTCATAATCAACCATTTCGAAATAAGGAAATTCCCCCTTTTTTGTTGTTGGAATTGAAACTTTAGATTCAGATAGATCATATTTTGTAATTTTTTTGAAGCTTCTTTTTAGACTTTTTGTGCTCCTTAATGACGAAAAATTTGGATCTCTTATAATGTAGCCAATTTATTTATGTCGTTTTTTGTCACTCATTTTTCACAATATTTTTCAGAAAATTACCTCAATTATTCTATCGATGACTACTCATAGTCAGTTAAATTTTTTCGAAATATTAGAGGTTTTTTTATATAATGATAGAAGAGGAGAATGATAGAAAAGGAGTTCTTTTGTCTCAAAATCTGAATACTATTCATATTCATTATTTAAAGTGGTTTTTCCGGGCGTTCATCGAAAAGAGATATATGCTTCGAATTTGACTGATTGAGATATAGGGAAACAATTTTTATTATATTATTTATTCATATATATTCATTCGAATTTTTCATCTATTTCCGTATTTTTTTCTAGATTCAAGGCCTAACCACGAAATCACAAATAAAAAAGAGTGAATAGATTCATAGGTTTGATAACTTGTAATAGAACTGATGCGTGAGAGAAATATTATATTAGATTACATAGAGTCGACGAATGAGATGGGTTCATTAACAATTCACAGATGAAAAAATGGCAAAAAAGAAAGCATTCACTCCTCTTTTATATCTTGCATCTATAGTATTTTTGCCCTGGTGGATTTCTCTCTCCTTTCAAAAAAGTCTGGAATCATGGGTTACTAATTGGTGGAACACTAGGCAATCCGAAACTTTTTTGAATGATCTTGAAGAAAAGAGTATTCTAGAAAAATTCATAGAATTAGAGGAACTCCTCTTCTTAGAGGAAATGATCAAGGAATACTCGCAGACACATCTACAAAACCTTCGTATAGGAATTCACAAAGAAACAATCCAATTAATCAAGATACACAACGAGGGTCGTATTCATACGATTTTGCACTTCTCGACAAATATAATATGTTTCATTATTCTAAGTGGTTATTCTATTTTGGGTAATAAAGAACTCGTTATTCTTAACTCTTGGGCTCAAGAATTCCTATATAACTTAAGTGACACAATAAAAGCTTTTTCTCTTCTTTTATTAACTGATTTATGTATCGGATTTCATTCGCCCCATGGTTGGGAACTGATGATTGGCTTTGTCTACAAGGATTTTGGGTTTGTTCATAATGATCAAATTATATCTGGCCTTGTTTCCACTTTTCCAGTCATTCTAGATACAATTTTAAAATATTGGATTTTCCGTTATTTAAATCGCGTATCTCCGTCACTTGTAGTGATTTATCATTCAATGAATGACTGAAAAATTATCTACCTAATCCAATTATAATGTTTCTTACTTTGGAGTTGTACATAAGCAAAGCATTGAAAATCGCTTTCTATTTCTACCCATCCTGGAGATTCATGCTATATTCCTATATATATTAATCGAGTCAAAACAAATTATTCCAGTAAATAACAGAATCGTGGATAGGAAACTCCATTAGTGACCTACCCAAATTTATTGTATAAATATATTTTCGGGATCAATGGTTGGACCATGCAAACTAGAAATACTTTTTCTTGGATAAAGGAACAAATTACTCGATCTATTTCCATATCGCTCATGATATATATCATCACTCGTACATCCATTTCAAATGCATATCCCATTTTTGCACAGCAGGGTTATGAAAATCCACGAGAAGCGACTGGACGTATTGTATGCGCCAATTGCCATTTAGCTAATAAACCGGTGGATATTGAGGTTCCGCAAGCGGTACTTCCCGATACTGTATTTGAAGCAGTGGTTCGAATTCCTTATGATATGCAAGTGAAACAAGTTCTTGCTAATGGTAAAAAAGGAGCCCTGAATGTGGGGGCTGTTCTTATTTTACCAGAGGGTTTTGAATTAGCCCCTCCCGATCGTATTTCCCCCGAGATAAAAGAAAAGATGGGCAATCTGTCTTTTCAGAGCTATCGCCCCAATCAAA